AACAAAAGACAATTAGGGATTCATTGGAATTCTCACATTTAGTTGGAAGATACTTCTTTCGGATGGGTCACACCAATAGGATGAACCAAATGAGTTCTGCATCATGAACTTTGTACTGCGCACATTACTTAGACGGGTTCTAGAAAGGCATATAGGAAGGAATGGAGAAATCGAGAATAAAGAAATTTAATATGAAAGAAAAGCCAAAGAAATGAGATAATATCGGATTCTATTTCTTTGGATCTGAGCTGAATCTTGTCTATTTCAACCCCCCTAGATTCGGATTCTACTTTTGAGCCTTTCCACAATTAACTAATTTGACCTTTCTAATATGTATTACGTATTCAAATTCGTTTGAACAAGAGGAGAAAAAAAGAGGAGATAGAATCCAATTCTTTTAGATACTTTATCTAAGAAACTCTACCCATCTATGTTCTAGATGGGGTATATCTCGCTAAACTGGATAAAGCTATTATTCTAATCTAGACTATAAAAAAATATGTATGTGGATTCATATCAATTAATTAGAAATTCATTCTAGGGAAGAGAGACCCATACAAATTAATCATGTGCCAAGAACCAGATTTGAACTGGTGACACGAGGATTTTCAGTCCTCTGCTCTACCAACTGAGCTATCCCGGCTATTCCCAATCTCGATTGGAACCGCTAACATGAGGATTTAGAGTCCTTTCCGTAGTATCCTCATTTTATCATATAACTGGGGTCTATGTCAATTAAAAGGACAAAAGTCGATTAAAAAATTTTATCAAAGCCGGGGGATTTCTTCGATCTTCAAAAAGATGACTTTGTAAGTTTCAGTATGAGTAATGATATTGTATTGATCGGGAATCATTCAACTAGGGATTCCTTGCTCAAAGATGTTCATTTCTATGTGTATCATAGATATCAAATTGTGATAAGAGAAAGCCATTTACGCTTAGAAAAAAAATCCATTTCTAAAAGAATAGAGTGAATGAGAAAGATAAGGAATTTTGAACCGCTAAGGAAAGGGGGTCGGATAAATAGTTGGGGAGTTAAATAGTCTTTTTGGGGATAGAGGGACTTGAACCCTCACGATTTTTAAAGTCGACGGATTTTCCTTTTACTATAAATTTCATTGTTGCCGGTATTGACATGTAGAACGGGACTCTATCTTTATTCTCGTCCGATTAATCAGTTCTTCAAAAGATCTATCAGACTATGGAGTGAATGATTTGATCAATGAATATTCGATTCTTTCTTCAATGTAGAATGGATTCACACCAATTCTTCGATTTTTTATAGAAAAACTACGGATTCGGGTCGTCATTAATCATTTGATATAGTATTCAATACGTATGTATATACGTTTATCCTTCACTTCATTCTTTTTCTTTCTGAAGTTTCGATGTAAAGAGTCCTCTACGAACGCATTTAACTCCATTTGTTAGAATAGCTTCCATTGAGTCTCTGCACCTATCCTTTTTTTCTGAACCTTGGTTTGTTTTCAGAAAACAGGATTTGGCTCAGGATTGCCCATTTTTGTTAATTCCAGGGTTTCTCTGAATTTGAAAGTGATCACTTAGTAAGTTTCCATACCAAGGCTCAATCCAATTAAGTCCGTAGCGTCTACCAATTTCGCCATATCCCCCTTTCTTTTTGTTTTGAGATTAGGATCTCGTTGTGATTTCATTCCTTTTTATTTTTCTTTCATTTATACTGGAACCATTGAATTCATTAGATACCGATTCCTATCTCGAAAACGCGTTTTCTCCTCTTTGATTTTATTAACTATCTTCTATAGGAGACCCTTTTTTTGTCCAATCAAAAATGATTTTATCATTTCGGAATCCGCAATTCAATATAGATGGATATATACCCGATCTATATGTCTCGCTTCCTGTCATTTTGCCATTCAATTTGGAATACTTGAACGATCGATTCTTGTTTTTTATCTTCACTTTCCCCTGAAAGCCGAGGAATGTCTCATTAGTTATAACTAACCATTCCATTAAACAATTAGAATTTGAAATAAATATAGAATGAGAGATATATATAATATAGAATATAATATACAAATATAGAATATAATATAGAACTGTAATAAAAAGTATTTCAAATGCCAAAAAAAGAAATGAAAAAAAAAAAAGAATATTTACCATTCAATTCAAATTGAAAATCAAAGAATATTAACAATATTTACAATCACTATTTAATAATATTAGTATTAGAATTGTGATAAATCGAAATTCTAGATCGCTATATTAATCCTTATGCTCTAGAATATTCAATAGAATATTGACTAGTTAATAACTAAGATTCCAATTCCAGTAGTTTAGTCAATTACTATGCATATAAGATTTCTGTGATGTGGGCCCGCTTAGCTCAGAGGTTAGAGCATCGCATTTGTAATGCGATGGTCATCGGTTCGATTCCGATAGCCGGCTTTTCCCTATTTTTTTTTTTCATTTTTTAGATGATTGATAATGTTCCTTTGAAATCAAAGAATATTGAAATTGC